AGGTTTTTCAATGCGAGATTTAAAAACATATCTCTCCGTGGCACCAGTACTAAGTACACTTTGGTTCGTGGCTTTAGCAGGTCTATTGATAGAGATTAATCGTTTTTTTCCGGATGCGTTAACATTCCCCTTTTTTTCATTATAGTTGAAGATTAAAGATACAATCAAATATCCGTGACTAACCGCCCTTAATTTCTCTTTTATGCTTTATTTGATTGTATCTTTAATCTTCTTTACCTTTTTTTTTGAATAAGGAAAGAGAAAAAAAAAAAAAAAAAAGAAAAGTGGATTCAACATCTGCAAGACTCGATCTCAAGTTCGAATTCTCGAATGAAATGAAATCTAAATGAATATTAATCATAGAGAGATAGGCTTAGAATCGAAACTGCGCAGAATATAAGGAACGGTTATTCGAACCAAGATATTTAAATGAAAACTAGACTGTACTTCGATTTCAAATAGAGTTTAGAAATTTTTATATTACTTATTATTTTACTATTACTTTTCGAACCAAGATCAAGATATTTAAATGAAAACTAGTTTGATTTACTATATATAGTTATATAGTTGTTACAATTGGATTTAATGTTATTAACTTCGATTTTTTCCTTCGTTTCTTCGTCGTTTGGACTCAAAATATTAGTAATTCAAAAATTGAAAGTAAACGATGGTAAAGATGTACGAGTAACGGCGATTTTGGAATGTAAGAGTTGTGTTCGAAAAAGTGTTTAGGATATTAGCGGGTATTTCTATTCAAAAGAACTAACGTAATACGGCTAATCAATTCGAATTATGCCCTTCTTGCTACAAGCATACGATTCATGAGACGATAAAGAAATAGATTGAACTTAGTATCTGTATGGTACTCTTTCACTGAAGGGAATATAAAATAACTAAATTGAATTTTAATTAGAGTAGTTTTCATTTTAAAATGAATTAGAATTAAGAAATAGGATTTTCGAGATACGGAATAAACAAAAACAAACCATGGATAAATCCAAGCGATCTTTTCTTAAATCCAAGCAATCTTTTCGTAGGCGTTTGCCCCCGATTCAATCGGGGGATCGAATTGATTATAGAAACATGAGTTTAATTAGTCGATTTATTAGTGAACAAGGGAAAATATTATCTAGACGGGTGAATAAATTGACCTTGAAACAACAACGATTAATAACTATTGCTATAAAACAAGCTCGTATTTTATCTTTGTTACCCTTTCTGAATAATGAGAAACAATTTGAAAGAATGGACGAGTCCATTGTTAGAACTACTGGTCTTCGAACCAGAAATAAATAGGCTTAATCTTTCTTCACTTCACTCATCATAATTCTTTTTTATCTGAACTCAAACGCAGATTGGTGTTTTTTCGATGATCTAGATTGGATTATCATGTGGTAAGAAAAAAACAAATCGGAGAAAGCTTTTTTTATTGAATGCGTTCATTTATTTTGACTACTTTAATCATATTTTCTCATAGGAATTTGGATTCTACCTTCCCGGGGAAGAAACTCCGGGAAACTTCGTTTAAATTATTTTGGTAGATTTTTTATAATCTACTTCTTTTATTATCTCATTCGAAATCATGGAAAGACAATTCTTATTTGATATAGCAATTTGTGCAAGTATTTTACGATTAAGAAGTAACTGCCCCTTATGCAGATTATGTATTAATCTGCTATAACTATAGGATACGAACCTTTCGCGAATTGCTGCGTTTATCCGAATGATCCACAAACGACGAAAATCTCTTTTTTTACTATCCCGATCTCGATGAGCCGAAACTAAAGCTCTTATTTTCTGTTGAGTAATAGTTCGAGTAAGTCTTGAATGTGCTCCCCGAAAGCTTGACGCAAATAAACGAATTTTTGTTCTACGTCTACGAGCTATATATCCCCGTCTAATTCTAGTCATTGAATAGATGAAACTTTGACGAATAACTAATTGATTTCTTTTCTTTCAGTTAGTCTTTTACCCTTTCCTAATTTAGTAATAACAAAACGGATGTTTCCAATGTATAAACTAAAAATCCCACTGGCTTTGGCTGCTATAACCTTCCCAACCACGATTTTTTTTTAGGCATTTCACTGCGAAACAAGAAATTGTATTCTGCGATAAATGTAAAAAATAGAGTAAATAAAAACGATAAATAGATAAAGAGAAAGAAATAGTGGGTTCCATCGTTTCTATGGTGACTTTTTAAACGCTGAGGTCTTCTCTATACACCGGAGCCTTTCCTTCATTGAATCAACGTTATTGGTAACTTGTATAGTTCATCCTTTTTGGCTCTACCCATGAATTATCTAGTAATAGGTCTTTCACAACGAGATTTAGCTATACAGTAACGGTATTTAATTATGAAAATTAGCTGGGTAGCTGACCCTCTTCTTCCGTTCTTGCCAGAGTAGGAACCCATTTTTTATTTTTAATAAGCTTTCCTCCGCTTAGTGGATAACCATTTGTTACCAATGGAAAATTGCTTCTCATCTTGATTGGATTTGGATCGAGAGAAACCATAAAATTCATCCATAATCCAATGGGGGGATAGGATAGATTTTTTTTTATTTTAATAGTGAATGTAGTCTTTGCTTCTGTTCTATCTTATCCGCTGCTACCGATCATTGATACTGGAAATGGCTTTTGTGCCAGATCATGATATGATCTAAACGAGTCGCGCATACACCCGAGTACATGTTCCTCGACGCTGAGGGCATCCCCGAAGAGCGGGGGATTTCGTGACCTTTCTTATTGGCTGTCTTGTATTTCTAATAAGTTGTTTAATAGTTGGCATACTTAATTGTATACATAATGGACTGGTTTAGATTGATCCTAACCGGATGATTATGAATTGCTTTAAATAAACTCAGAGAGAAAATCGCAAATCATTGATTTGCGTGAAATCCATGTTATTTTCATTCAACTGCTACAAGATCGACAATTCCATAAACTTGTGCTTCTGTTGCAGACATAAAAATATCTCTTTCCATGTCTTCAGATACAACCCATAAGGGTTTGCCTGTTCTTTGTACATAAACCCTTGTGAGGGTTTCGCGCAGTTTTAGTAGTTCTTCCGCTTCCAGGATAAATTCTCCCGTTTGTGCCTCATAAAACGAACTGGCAGGTTGATGGATCATTACCCTGATGATATAACGTCCCTCTATCTCGCGGGATGGTGATGAAGCCAAGAAAAATAACAAAGAATAGAACAAAGATAGAATTAAATAACCGTACGGGCATCTTTTGTGCATTGGATATGCATACGGCTCTATACTCAAATTGACCTCTCCGTGCCATTGAAGAAAGAGACGAATATATTAGACCCAGATGGTCAAATGATCAAAATACCACCCTTCTTTTTTGTAATAGTTTAAAATACTATGATGGCTCCGTTGCCTTAATAGAATATAGTAATTCTTTTTTTATCTGTAATTCAGCAATCCCAAAGTTTCTTTTTGATCAAATCAAATAAAAATAACTAAAAATTAAAAATCTTGTTTTTCCTGCTCTTTACATAAATATAAATAGTGTTAAGAGCAAAAAATAAAAGAGCTTGTGACGCTGAACTGGACGCCCGATAAATAAGAAAAAATCGGAACTATCCTTTATTTCATACTACCCCTTCGATACATAATCTAATTTAATGCAAAAATTGATCATATCGAATTCGAAGTGCCATGCTACTATTACTTAATAGTCTATTATTACTTACTATTCATATTTCATAGGGCGAAGGCATAGTCTTCTTTTTTATTTTTTGTCTCAAAAAAACCCATTGGCGCCAAGCGTGCGGGAATGCTAAACGTTTGGTAATTTCTCCTCCGACCAGGATAAAAGATCCCATTGAGGCGGCTAACCCCATGCATATTGTGTGGACATCTGGACGCACAAATTGCATAGTATCATAAATAGCTACTCCGGGTATTACCCAGCCCCCTGGAGAGTTTATAAACAAATAAAGATCCTTGTTATCATCTTCAATACTGAGATATATCATAAGACCAATAAGTTGATTTGAGATCTCGCTATCAACCGCTTGGCCTAAAAAAAGTAATCTTTCTCGATAAAGTCGGTTGATTAGGGTCCAAGTATATCCCTTAGAAACCGTACATGCACCTTTTGATGCATACGGTTCAAAAAAATTGCGAAAAAAAGAATTAATGTAATCAATGTATAGATTCCTGTCCTCGTTCTTTTCTCATAACATAACAGGCTCTTTCTGGCTTCTCACGAAAGGGCTTTTCTTCTTCAATAGATAGAATCACTACTTTTAATTTCCATTTTCTTTTTTTTATTCGTATTTTATTTGACTATTTCATTTTTACTTTAATTTAATAGATATTTATATTATATATCTTTATTTGTATCTTTATTTATTTGTATCTTTATTTGATTTAATATAGATTTTAATATATCTAATATTGTAAATAGATTTTAATATATCTAATATTGTAATATATATAGATATAACTATGAAACTAAATATATATATATATATATAATAAAAAGCTAGATAATAAAAATAGAATACTAAATATATAGAATAACAATGCAAAAAAATACATCACTGAAGCCATTTACTTTCCTCCTGATTCTCATTGATGTATTGTTTCATCGAGATTCAATCCAAATCACGATGGTATTTTCTTGTTACTGATTGGGTCTCTTTCAGCTTGTTAGGTTTATGCTCTACTCTGGGTAAAGATTTGCCCGAGTTTTATTTGTACGTATAGGACAAAGGTCTTCATTACCGTTTCTTTTTATTATCACTTTTTGCCCCGAATATATTTCATACCTTCTTACCAAATAGTTAGTAACACTAACTCCTTTGACAAATAATAGGAATCATTTATTCTAAAACTAGGAATCATAGATATATTGATATATTACCAATCTATTAGTTTTTTCTAAACAGAGCCTGGATACTTCATTTTTTAGTCCAACCAAGTCAACCATAAATTATTCGAAGCAATGTAATATGAATCCCCTAAAACGTATCTAAATCTAATTGAACTTCACGCTGCAAATTTCTAATGATTCACCGAATCTTTCTTGGGCGAAACGGGGGATATCTCGATCGGGGGAGAAAACGGGAAAAAATCCCATATGACCCAATATGTCTGACAAGCCGCACTATACGTCAACCCAAGATGCATCTTCCTCTCCAGGACTTCGAAAAGGTACTTTTGGAACACCAATAGGCATTAAATGAAAGAAAAAAGAACTAAGTACTATATTTCACTTTGATGGGGAAACGTAACAAAATGATTTTCTTTTTTATTGTCTTTATAATATACGTAGTTATTTTATCCATATATTCGAAAAAATCATAACGAAAAACTGAATGAATAAAGTCGATTTTTTATGAATAGAATGATGAAATAAGTATGTACACATTCCTTCCGAGAACTTGGTATTAACCCCCATTGCGTATTAGTACTTATTGAGTATAGAATAAATCTGCTTAGCTTTGTTCCTACGAACAAAGTTCTTCCATTATTTTATTACCAACCGAATAGAACAAATATTAGCCCTTGTTCGGAAATAATTCACTGAATAAGGGAGGTATATAGAATTACAGTCTTTTCCAATGCAATAAAGTTACATAGTGTCTATTTATCTTTGATAAAGGGGTATTTCCATGGGTTTGCCTTGGTATCGTGTTCATACCGTTGTATTGAATGATCCCGGCCGGTTGCTTTCTGTTCATATAATGCATACAGCTCTGGTTGCTGGTTGGGCCGGTTCGATGGCTCTGTATGAATTAGCAGTTTTTGATCCTTCTGACCCCGTTCTTGATCCAATGTGGAGACAGGGTATGTTTGTTATACCCTTCATGACTCGTTTAGGAATTACCAATTCGTGGGGTGGTTGGAGTATCACAGGAGGTACTGCAACAAATCCGGGTATTTGGAGTTATGAAGGTGTAGCTGGTGCACATATTGTGTTTTCTGGTTTATGTTTTTTGGCAGCTATCTGGCATTGGGTATACTGGGATCTAGAAATATTTTGCGATGAACGCACAGGAAAACCTTCTTTGGATTTGCCCAAGATTTTTGGAATTCATTTATTTCTTTCAGGAGTGGCTTGTTTTGGTTTTGGTGCATTTCATGTAACGGGCTCGTATGGTCCTGGAATATGGGTGTCAGATCCGTATGGGCTAACGGGAAAAGTACAACCTGTAAATCCGGCATGGGGTGTGGAAGGTTTTGATCCTTTTGTTCCGGGAGGAATAGCCTCTCATCACATTGCAGCAGGTACGTTGGGCATATTAGCGGGGTTATTCCATCTTAGCGTCCGCCCGCCACAACGTCTATACAAAGGATTGCGTATGGGAAATATTGAAACCGTACTTTCAAGTAGTATTGCTGCTGTCTTTTTTGCAGCTTTTGTTGTTGCCGGAACGATGTGGTATGGTTCCGCAACTACTCCCATCGAATTATTTGGGCCCACTCGTTATCAATGGGATCAGGGATACTTTCAGCAAGAGATATATCGAAGGATTAGTGCTGGACTAGCCGAAAATCAAAGTTTATCAGAAGTGTGGTCTAAAATTCCTGAAAAATTAGCTTTTTATGATTACATTGGAAATAATCCGGCAAAAGGGGGATTATTTAGGGCGGGCTCAATGGATAATGGGGATGGGATAGCTGTTGGATGGTTAGGACACCCCATCTTTCGAGATAAAGAAGGGCGGGAGCTTTTTGTACGTCGTATGCCTACTTTTTTTGAAACATTTCCGGTTGTTTTAGTAGATGGTGAAGGAATTGTTAGAGCGGATGTTCCTTTTAGAAGAGCGGAATCAAAGTATAGTGTTGAACAAGTCGGTGTAACTGTTGAGTTCTACGGTGGCGAACTCAATGGAGTCAGTTATAGTGATCCTGCTACTGTAAAAAAATATGCTAGACGCGCTCAATTGGGGGAAATCTTTGAACTAGATCGTGCTACGTTGAAATCAGATGGCGTTTTTCGTAGCAGCCCAAGGGGTTGGTTTACTTTTGGACATGCTTCATTTGCTTTACTCTTCTTCTTTGGACATATTTGGCATGGTGCTAGAACCTTGTTCAGAGATGTTTTTGCTGGTATTGACCCAGATTTGGATGCTCAAGTAGAATTTGGAGCATTCCAAAAACTTGGAGATCCAACTACAAAAAGACAAGCAGTCTGATTGAACACCACTTTGATATCTTTACGCCTCGATTTTCTTTTTGAAATTGGTTTTTTTTTTGTTATTGTTTATAGGGTACCAACCAGAGAAAAGAAATCTTGATTTGGATCATCACTTTTTTTTTACTCTTTCTCTTTAATTTATTTTTTAGTCTGGAAATAATTCCTCAAAGAAAAAAAAAAAAAGAAACAAACAGGTATGGAAGCTATAATTGTAAACCTCGATCGAATCTATGGAAGCACTAGTTTATACATTCCTCTTAGTCTCGACTCTAGGGATCATTTTTTTCGCTATCTTTTTTCGAGAACCTCCTAAAGTTCCAACTAAAAAGATAAAATGATTTTTTTATTATCTCAATTGAAGTAATAAGCCTCCCAATATTGGGAGGCTTATTACTTCAATTAGTCCCCATGTTCTTCAAATGGATCCCTTAGTTGTTGAGAAGGTTGCCCAAAAGCGGTATATAAGGCATACCCAGTAAAACTGACAAGTAAACCAGATATAAAGATGGCTACTAGGGTTGCTGTTTCCATTATTATTATTCTATAATTTCAAGACCCCAACGGATCTAGCCTAAGATCCTTTATTTACATTTACAACGGAATGGTATACAAAGTCAACTAATCGTAATGAAAATGAATATAATAGGATTTATGGCTACACAAACTGTTGAGAACAGTTCTAGATCTGGTCCAAGACAAACTACTGTAGGTAGTTTATTAAAACCATTGAATTCAGAATATGGTAAAGTAGCTCCGGGGTGGGGAACAACTCCTTTAATGGGTGTCGCAATGGCTCTATTTACGATATTTCTATCTATTATTTTGGAGATTTATAATTCTTCCGTTTTATTGGATGGAATTTTAATGAATTAAATCTATAAGAACCTGTAAGGCCTAACTTGTGATTACAAAATGAATCCTAATTATTTAGAGCTCCTATTTTGAGCCCATTGTATTTTGGGAGTTCGATCGCGAAATTTCTTTGTTTTTTTTTTTTTATTTCCGGAATATGAGTGTGTGACTTGTTAGAATTGATCCTATTGATAGTACAGATAATGGGTCTGTCATCTTGCTTGATAGAGGTGGTTCTACTTCGTCGGATATTTATTATAATAATAATTATAATAGCTGGAACACGGAATATACGAAATAGATTAAGAAATATTTGAACTATGATTCATACTTAATGTTCAGACCTCATATTGTATCCGGACTCAAAAAAGATTTTCTTTGAATTATTTAGTTATTATATCTAGTTCTATTCATGGAATTAAGTGATGGCCGGGGGGTTCTTACTCGGGGAATCCTTGATTAACTTAAAATTTTTATTATTGAATCATCACGGTTATAGTATGAATCTGAGGTTTTAATCAATTCATAGGGTTCTTAACAAGAGAATTTCTATCAATAATAAAAAAATGAAATAGGAAAAGAGACAATTCAAAAGGCCTGGTAAGGATCAACATAAAGATGACTGAGCCAACTTGAGATTTTGGTATTATCGCCCCAAACACAGAAGAGCTTTCAGGTTTTTCTTCTTTCATACCCTCAGAGACCATTGAATCAAAGATTCAAAATAAAAAAGTTTCAAACTTTCTATTCCATCTCTATTCTATTAGAACCAGTCTTTGGGTGTTTTTGCTTGAGCTATATGAGATGAAAGTCTCATTTATGGCTCTCAGAGGGGGAATTCCGCCTATCTCAATAAAGTCTATGATTGGTTCGAAGAGCGTCTCGAGATTCAGGCGATTGCAGATGATATAACTAGTAAATATGTCCCGCCGCACGTTAATATATTTTATTGTTTAGGGGGAATTACGCTTACTTGTTTTTTAGTACAAGTAGCTACGGGATTTGCTATGACTTTTTACTATCGTCCGACCGTTACTGAGGCTTTTGCTTCTGTTCAATACATAATGACTGAAGCTAATTTTGGTTGGCTAATCCGCTCAGTTCATCGATGGTCGGCCAGTATGATGGTTCTAATGATGATTCTTCATGTATTTCGTGTGTATCTCACCGGTGGGTTTAAAAAACCTCGTGAATTAACTTGGGTTACAGGTGTGGTTCTGGGTGTATTAACCGCATCTTTTGGTGTAACTGGTTATTCCTTACCTCGGGACCAAATTGGTTATTGGGCAGTGAAAATTGTAACAGGTGTACCTGACGCTATTCCTGTAATAGGATCACCCTTGGTAGAGTTATTGCGCGGAAGTGCTAGTGTGGGACAGTCCACTTTGACTCGTTTTTATAGTTTACACACTTTTGTGTTGCCGCTTCTTACTGCTGTATTTATGTTAATGCATTTTCTAATGATACGTAAACAGGGCATTTCTGGACCTTTATAGAAAATAATAGTCGAACAAAAAATCATTTTTCTTTTGGAGAAGGAATAATAGTATTTCATTGCTATTAAGCATGGATTATTGAAAATTATTAAGACATGTATTTGGATATTTCCCTTCAACCCCCCCCAATATTATATATAGGAATAGTTGAAGGGAATTCGCTAAAGAAAAAATCAAATGGATTATGGGAGTGTGTGACTTGAACTCTTGATTAGTCTATGTAGGTATATGCCTGCCACATTGGCCTTGGAATTCATCAAGTAAATGTGTCTTTGTTCCAACCGCCGCGTAAGCCCTATACCGAGGATAGGCTGGTTCACTTGAAGAAAAAAATTTCTATGATCAAGTCCAAATCATGTTGTACATGAATTGGCTCCGTAAAATCCAGTATAATAAATGAAATAACTATAGTTTAGTCATTTCAGTTACTTAAGATTTATTATTAGTAAGATTGATATAGTATGAAAATGCATTCATTTCCTATGCAT